TGTTCCATGTACGTTTGCTTTTGGCTCAAATGAGCATTCTGAATAAACTTCAATTAAGTTATACTATAGAAAGTTGAATTTTGGGTTTTTCCTCTTGTTAACTAAGATAAGAAAGCACTCATCCTTCAGTTAAAAACTTCAATTGGTACACGCAAGAAATAGGCCAATTCAGCAGCTTTTTGCTCAATTTCTCGTAGAGTCAAATTCTCATCAGTACGAGTCAAAGGAATGGACCCCAGGCCTCTGATTTCCATATAAAGGGCACGACGAGCATAAAAACCCTCTTTAATTTCTATTCTGATGGACTGAATGTCTTTCATAAGGAATCGAAGGAAGATGCGACGATTTTTTCCAGGAAATCCCCAACGAAAAATACACACTATTCCTTCCTTTCGATCGAATCGATCATAACCACTCCCCACATTCCACGAAATTGTGCACCACAAATAGGAACTAATAAAAAGACCTGCGATTCCATAGAAAAACATCACGATCCCTTGTGGAAAAAAAATTATTTGATGAGAGGGAAATAAAGATATCAAATTCCTCCCAAGATAACTGGAAGTTCCAACCAATAAAAATCCCAATGAACCTAAAAAAAGGATAAAGGCCCAGCAGAAATTACTCGTTTTTCGAGACCCTGTTATAAGTTCTATCCATATATGGTCTGATCGCCAACTCATACTATATTATAGATACTAGATCTAGTTGCATTTTATTGGAATTGGGGAATAACCCAAATAAATTTGACTTTAATTTTTTTTTTTCCGAAGTAAACCTCATCAACTAGCACCATTGTGACATGGGCCTTTAAGAGTAATTCATCGATCTAAACTCAAATACGAAGACCCCCTTTCATATGATTTCTTATAGATATCCACACACATATAGATATATTGACTTTACATTTCGGAAATTCACCCCGATACTGATTTATTTTCAACTAGCTATAGTTCATCTACTCATATACGATGTTTATCCATACGAGCTTATACTCGTAAGAAGCCGCACTTTATTTAACCCCTATTCCACGAAATACGAAATATATATATTTTTTGTATGTAGATAAGATTTTGCCCCATCGTATCTAAATAATCTTGTTTTTTTGAACATGAAGAGATAAAGAAACCATTGTAATTGCCGGAAATACTAAGCCCACTAAAGGCACAAAAACGGAAGGTAAGTTGTAGAAAGTTGCCATAGAATGGATACCTCGATTTAATATTTGTACCTGTTATTTATTGTTTAATTAACATTTTAACCAACGATATCTTAGAATTCATATATAATAATAATATTATATCAAGGACATCTAAGTGAGTATATAATAGTTTTTATGCTAATACTAATATAGAAAAATATATTTATAGAAAAATAAATTATACAATTTAGAATTCTTCGCCCGATTCTTTTTAAAATTCAATCTTATGTTACCAAATAAAAACGGATTCTTCCGATTTTTACTTTGATTCCTATAAACTACATAACAACTTGGTCACCACAAAGAATAACAGAATTTCTTTACTTAAAAAAGTAAAATTAGAATTATAAGCCTCTACTTGACTTGATTGAATTTTTATTCAAAGGAAAGAAAGCATGGAGCTGAAATAACTCACTCAGAACACCTTTTAAAAGATTACGTGGTACGATTAGATCTAATAAGCCCTTATGGAATAAATATTCAGCGCGTTGTGAACCCTCGGGTACTGCCTTTTTTAATGTTTGTTCAATTACTCTTTTACCCGCAAATGCGATGTAGGCATTGGGTTCGGCAATAATGATATCTCCCAACATACCAAAGCTAGCTGTTACCCCACCTGTAGTGGGAGATGTAAGGATTGCTGCATAAAATAACTTTTTATTTGATTGATAGTCATATAAAGCAGCGGATATTTTAGCCATTTGCATCAAACTCAAACTTCCTTCCTGCATGCGCGCTCCTCCGGAAGCACACACTAGAATAAGGGGTAAAAATTGATTGCCGGCATACTCTATCAAACGTGTAATTTTCTCGCCAACTACAGATCCCATACTACCCCCCATAAACTGAAAATCCATAGCTCCAATTGCTACTGGAATACCTTTTAATCGACCTGTGCCTGTTTGAACAGCCTCAGTTAACCCTGTCTTTCTTTGATAAGAATGAATACGATCCTTATAAGCTTCCTCTTGCGAATGAAATTCAATAGGATCCATAGAGATCATGTCTTCATCCATAGGATCCCAAGTACCTGGATCGATCGAAAGTTCGATTCTATCTGAACTACTCATTTTCAAATGACATACACAATGTTCACAAATATTCATTTTTAATTTTAAAAGTTTCTTATAATTTAATCCATAACAATTTTCGCATTGAACCCACAAATGCCTGTATTTTTGAGTTACATCTAACTTATTAGAACTTTCTCTTATAGTTAAATCACTATCATCCGTATTAGTTCTTATACCAGAACTCTTGCTTTCACTACTATTTCCTTTCCCTCTTTCGCTATAAATG